ACTGAAAAAGTTGCATTTGGCAAAAATTCATACCAATCAAAAAAATTATTTGAATTTTGATGTAAAAGATTTATAGACGGAGTTAACAATTTTGCTAAGATATCCAAATGGTTTCCTTCTTGATTAAAGGGAATTCCTATGGCTCCAACAAACAAAGGGAATAAGACTAATATAAGCATAGAGAATAGCATAGTATTGTCCGATTCATGGGGATAAAAAAAAGTCTTTGTAGGACCAAACGGAAAAATAGTAAGAAAAGGCATTTTTGTTACATGAGTATCCATTCGGTATGTTTTCTTCGAAAAAAAAGAAGTCCTTTCCCTTTCATTATTATTTATTTTTAATAAAGCAACTAAAGGAAAACTTTTTTTAATCGATTTTGGCTCTTCTTTACCCCATAGAGATATTGAATAGAAGGAATTTCCTTTTTTGCCACTGTAATTTTGAAAACGAACGTTTAAATGTCCTTCAAAAGTAAGTAAATAAACCCGAAACATATAAAATGCAGTTAGTCCGGCTGTGAAAGAAGCAATTATTGCGAAAATCGGTGAATATAACCAACTATCATGAAGAATTTCATCTTTGGACCAAAAACAAGCAAGAGGTGGAATACCACAAAGAGAAAGTGTACCTAATAAAAAAGCAGTTTTTGTAATTGGCACGTGCTTTCTTAACCCGCCCATAAGAGCCATGTTCTGGCTTTTATCTGGAGCGTATCCAACAAGAGCTTCCATTGAATGAATAATTGATCCGGATCCTAAAAACAACAAGGCTTTCGAATAAGCATGAGTAATCAAATGAAATAAAGCGGCTCGATAGGACCCCATACCTAGAGCTAACATCATATAACCCAATTGAGACATTGTAGAATAGGCTAAACTTTTCTTAATATCTTTTTGAGCAAGAGCTAAAGTGGCTCCTAATAATACTGTTATTATACCTATAAAAGATATTAGACTCATTATGTATGGTATCGCTATGAAAAGTGGAAGAAGACGAGCTACAAGAAAAATTCCCGCTGCTACCATAGTAGCGGCGTGGATAAGAGCCGAAATAGGAGTAGGCCCCTCCATGGCATCAGGTAACCATACATGAAGGGGAAATTGTGCGGATTTAGCAACTGCGCCGCCAAATAATAGAAAGGCACACAAAGTAACAAATAAAAAGTTAACCTCGTTATTATAAATCAAGTTATTGAATATTTCGAACAAATCCCGAAATTCGAAACTACCCGTTGTCCAATAAAGACCTAAGATTCCTAATAATAAACCAAAATCCCCTACACGATTAGTTACAAAGGCTTTTTGACAAGCACTTGCCGCACTAGGTCGTGTGAACCAAAACCCTATTAATAGATAAGAACACATCCCAACCAATTCCCAAAAAATATAAATTTGTATCAAATTCGAACTTGTAACTAATCCCAACATTGAAGTATTAAAAAAACTCATATAAGCAAAAAATCTCAAATATCCTTGATCATGAGACATATAATTGTCGCTATAAAAAAGAACCAGAATTCCAACTGTGGTGATTAATATTGACATAATAGAAGTAAGCGGATCAATAAAGTGTCCGAACTCGAAAGAAAAATCATTATTGATGGTCAAAGACCATATGTATTGATAGATAGAACTCCTATTTATTTGCTGAATAGATAGATCGACCGAAAAAATCATAACTATACTTAACAAAAAAATACTAGGAAAAGCCCAAATACGGCGAAGATTTTTTGTTGCCGTTGGAAAAAGTAGAAGTCCCACTCCTATTAACATAGGAACTGGAAGCGGAACGAAAGGTATGATCCAAGAATATTGATATGTATGTTCCATAAAAATAATAATTTTTTTATTCTTAATTAATTGTTTCTGATTCACCGGTTCTTATCTCTTTTAAAAGAGATTACTAAAGTATTAAAAAAGCAACTGAAACTAAAATGGAATTTTCTATTCGTAGTTAGTTTGAACCTTTCTCAACTACTTCAAAAATTTGCAAAGTGCAAAATAACGAATCCTTTTATACTAAGTTTATACTAAGTAAGATTTTTGTAAGATTTTTAGGAAAACGTAGCAGCAAATTCCAATTTCCATTATTATTCCCTATTACAAAAATTTATGGACATATATCAAGACTAAAAAATTGGACAAAAAAAAAGAAGTACTTTATTTTGATATCAATCATCGGATGTCCCATAACTTTGCCTAATAAAAAAAGAACTAGGTATTTTTGTTTGTTTATTCAGAATAATTAACGAGTTTAATTCGGGACTGATTGATTGTGTTCTATTCTAATAAATGGTATTTAATAACCAATTACTAGAAAAGAAAAAAGAAAAAGATTCAAGTTTTTTATTAGGTAGGTAAGGGTTCTTAAGCTTGTTCGATATGTATTTTTTATGTACAAATGTAACATCCCAAAAAGAGAGAGAGATAGAAAGGTATCACAAATAACTCCGAAATACAAATTATTTTGCCTCAGATATTGTATGGAATAGGAATTGAAAAAAAAAAATGATTTGTTTTAAACAATAGATGTCTTTCACATCCAATTTTTGTAATGAATAACTTTTTATTTTTTGAATGGCAGTTCCAAAAAAACGTAGTTCTATATTAAAAAAACGTATTCGTAAAAATATTTGGAAAAAAAGGGGATATTGGGCAGCGCGGAAAGCTTTTTCGTTAGCGAAATCCCTTTCGACCGGGAATTCAAAAAGTTTTTTGTACGACAAATAATTAATAAAACGTTGGAATAATTGGAATCCGCATCCACCTGACTCCAAAAACGAGCCAATTTAGTTTCGAATTTAGATTCCTTTTTTTAATATAGAATAGAAAAATAGAAGTAAAAAAAATAGAAATAGAAAAAGTAAGTAATAAATAATGATTTCCATTCCCTACTGTTTTGAACCAATGGATTTGGCTACTGAATCGGTACTTTTTTTTATTTGAAAAAAAAAAAAGAATAAAAAATTGAGAGTTTTGCCTTTATTTGTATTTGAATATGCTTTTCATTCCCGGGATGGGGATTCTTAATTTCCCAATCACCCACCCACTTATAAATAAGACAATAATAAAGGTTTTGTTTTGTCTTTTCTTTTTTTTTTTATATTTCTCCTTTTCTATTTCAATTTATGCTATTCTATAGCATAAATTGAAATCTTTAGACAAAAGCAATGAGTTGTTGAAACTAATTTTGAATTATACTTTTTTTTTAACTTTCTGAATCATCACTCCAAGTGAGAATGAGAAAAGCATCTTTCGCCATTTCGGCGTATTTCTAATTTCTATACGAATAGTATGCAATTTATAAGTAATAAAAGAATCCTATGTTTGAAAGGGAGGATCAATCTAAAAATATCGATTTTTAGAATTCGGATTTAGAAATAAATTTTTGAAGTAGGACAATAGAAATCGAAATTCTTTTATATAATATGTATAGCTCGATACCTAATTGGTTTGATAAACCCTAAGACAAATTCATACTGAAAAAAACCTAACGATTATCACAAGACAAAAGTTATGCAAATTAAATCAAATTTTTTGAATTATTGGATATTATGCTTAAATTGTGATCGTGATCCATAAAAAAGAAAAAGAATATGTTATTGTTAAGTTAAATAAAACTGAAACCTTAAATAACTAAATAAAACGATAAAAAAGAGACTGTTTCAATCTCTATTGAAACAAGTTTTTATTCATCAATTGAATGCTTCCTAAAAACCAAAAGTATTTCATTGAAACTTTCTCTTTCACTTTCCATCTCGACGATTAAATAAAAATAAGTTATTATTATTTCTAGCAAGCCGCTATGGTGAAATCGGTAGACACGCTGCTCTTAGGAAGCAGTGCTAGAGCATCTCGGTTCGAATCCGAGTGGCGGCATAACATCTTCTAAAAGATATATAAAAGCCCTATAATGAATTGAATTTCCGATTTCCATTCCGTATACTCGAGAGACTTTCACTTTTTGCTTTTAATTTCATTTTTTATTTATGATATTTTCAACTTTAGAACATATATTAACTCATATATCATTTTCGGTCATTTCAATTGGAATTACAATCCATTTAATAACCTTATTAGTCGATGAAATCGTAGGACTATATGATTCATCAGAAAAGGGGATGATAGCTACCCTTTTCTGTCTAACAGGATTATTAGTAATTCGTTGGATTTATTCGGGGCATTTCCCATTAAGTGATTTATATGAATCATTAATCTTTCTGTCATGGAGTTTCTCCATTATTCATAGGATTTTAAAACATAAAAATCATTTAAGCGCAATAACCGCGCCAAGTGCTATTTTTACCCAAGGCTTTGCAACTTCGTGTTTGTTAACCAAAATGCATCAATCCGAAATATTAGTGCCCGCTCTACAAGTTCAGTGGTTAATGATGCACGTAAGTATGATGGTATTCGGCTATGCAGCTCTTTTATGCGGATCATTATTATCCACAGCTCTTCTAGTCATTACATTTCGAAAAGTGATAAGGATTTTTGGTAAAAGCAATAAATTATTAAATGGAACTGTAACTGAGTCATTTTCCTTCGGTGAAATACAATACATGAATGCAAAAACCAATGTTTTACTAAATACTTATTTTTTTTCTGCTAGAAATTATTCCAGGTATCAATTGATTCAACAATTGGATCATTGGAGTTATCATATTATTAGTCTAGGATTTATCTTTTTAACCATAGGTATTCTTTCAGGCGCAGTATGGGCTAATGAGGCATGGGGATCATATTGGAATTGGGATCCAAAGGAAACTTGGGCATTTATTACTTGGACTATATTCGGGATTTATTTCCATACTCGAACAAATAAAAAATCGGAAGGTTTTAATTCCGCAATTGTGGCTTCTATGGGCTTTGTTATAATTTGGATATGTTATTTCGGGGTCAATCTATTAGGAATAGGGTTACATAGTTATGGTTCATTTAATTAACAATTCACATCTAATTGAATTGCAAATTGAAGAAAAGAAAGGGCCTGATGAAGACAAACATAGGATGGCGCATATATATAAACGAAACTGAGTGGAAACCGCCGAGAACCTTTTGAATCACTCCACTACTTGATTCAAAAGGTTCTCACAAACCCAAAAGGGGTTTGGTTACAATTCAAATTTATTTTTTCTTTTTTTATTCATGAAAATTCTCTATAAAAAAATTAGATAGAATAGCTTCGACCTTGTCCACTGATAGTGACAGAACGAAATCCGGATAAATACCAATACCAAGTACGGGTAGAAGAATAGAGATCAAAACAAATAATTCCCGTGGTCCAGAATCAAAAAAATAAGAGTTTACGCCATTAAATAGCTTGTACCCATAAAACATTTGCCGTAACATAGATAATGAATAAATAGGAGTTAATATCATTCCAATTGCCATTACAAAAGTAATCAGTATTTTTGCTATTAAAAAATATTTTTGGCTAGTAATTATTCCAAAAAATACTATCAATTCCGCAACAAAACCACTCATGCCCGGTAATGCAAGGGAAGCCATTGATAAGATACTAAATAGCGTGAATATCTTTGGAATTGGTATAGCCAGTCCGCCCATTTCGTCGAGATAACCATGACGTATTCTATCATAACTCGTTCCTGCTAAGAAAAAAAGTGCAGCGCTAATAAACCCATGAGAAATTATTTGTAAAATGGCTCCGCTGAGTCCTGTATCAGTTATCGAGCCAATTCCTATAATTATGAAACCCATATGAGATACAGAGGAATAGGCGATTCTTTTTTTTAAATTGCGTTGGCCAGGAGATGTTAAAGCTGCATAAATTATTTGCATTGTACCTACTATGATTAACCAGGGAGAAAATAGAGAATGAGCGTGCGGTAATAGTTCCATATTGATCCGAACCAAGCCATATGCTCCCATTTTTAATAAGATTCCGGCCAGAAGCATACAAGTACTGTAATGGGCCTCCCCATGGGTGTCCGGTAACCATGTATGTAAGGGTATAATCGGTGATTTGACAGCAAAAGCAATAAGAAATCCAATATAGAATAGTATTTCCAGTGCCACGGGATACGATCGATTAGCTAATATTTCCAAATTTAATGTTGGTTCATTGGAACCATATAAACCGATACCCAAAACTCCTATTAATAGAAAAACGGAACCTCCTGCAGTGTACAAAATAAACTTTGTAGCTGAATAAAGACGTTTCTTTCCACCCCATGCTGATAGAAGTAGATAAACAGGAATTAATTCTAATTCCCACATGATGAAAAAAAGTAAAAGGTCACGAGAAGCAAATGATCCTATTTGACCGCTATACATTGCTAACATCAGGAAATAGAATAATCGGGAATTCCGAGTAACTGGCCAAGCCGCTAACGTAGCTAAAGTGGTGATAAATCCCGTCAATAAAATGGGTCCTAGGGAAAGTCCATCTATTCCCAATCTCCAGTAAAAACCAAAAAAATCGATCCATTTATAATCCTCTGCGAGTTGTATTAATGGATCGTCCAATTCAAAATGATAACAGAAGGCATAGGTCGTTAGAAGGAGTTCTAGCACGCATATATATATAGTATACCCCCTAGTCACCTTATTTCCTCTATGAGGGAGAAAGAAAATGAAAAAACCCGTGGCTATCGGAAAAACTACAATTATTGTTAACCAAGGAAAAAAGTTCGTGGTAAAGGCAAGATACACTCGAACCAGACAAAACCGTGCTCGAAAAATAGAATATATATTCTTAATTTTTTTTTTATTTTTCGAGTACGGGTTTTTGTCGGTAATCAGTAAGTAAAAAAAATGTATTCAAAATAGATTCAAGTGGGGTTTTGGGGAACGTATCAATATCAATAAGCTAGACCCATGCTTCGAGTTGTTTCATGCCATAAATAAACTCGAACACTCAAGAAATCCGTTGGACAGGCGGATTCACATCTCTTACAACCAACACAATCCTCCGTTCTTGGAGCAGAAGCAATTTGTTTAGCTTTACATCCGTCCCAAGGTATCATTTCTAATACATCCGTGGGACATGCTCGGACACATTGAGTACACCCTATACATGTATCATAAATCTTTACTGAATGTGACATTGAATCTATCTATTTCTGAATTCATAAATTTTCGATCTAGTAATTTTGGAAATGAATCGTATATTGAAACACCAGATCAATCAACGATTTACCAGAATTTTGGAATCAATCCATTTCTGGATCAACTGATAAGAGGGAACAAAGATACTTTGATTTTTTACGTTTTCGCCGATATGATCGAGGTTAGGACGTATTATAGATGCTAATTTGAATTTATGAATATTCTGATTTTGAAATACTATTTTATTTATTCAACAAAGTCGATTGATTGATACGAATCGATTTTCTGTTACGATAAATTGACGAAACAATAGCTGATCCGATAGCTGCTTCAGCGGCTGCAATAGCTATAACAAAAATTGAGAAAATATCTCCTTTTAATTGCCTACTATCAAAAAAATCGGAAAATGTTACAAAATTTATATTAACCGCATTTAATATAAGTTCAAGACACATCAGGGCCCGGACAATATTTTGGCTCGTGATCAATCCATAGATACCAATAGAAAATAAATAAGCACTCAAAATAAGTACATGCTCGAGCATCATTGACCAACTCCGTACCAATTTCGATTCATTTCAATATGAACAATAAGTCAAGTGATTTGATTATTTATAATCTAACAAGTATAGAACAAAAGAATATATTGCTAATAGATCAAATAAATAAACTTCTATTTGATTTATACATGAAACAGTATTCAAATCGAATTGAAGGCAAATAGATGTGATAACACAGAAAAGTCGAATTTGGATTGCTGTTGCTAGTTATAAAGATTTTTTACTGACGAGCTACGGCAATTGCACCTATCAAAGCAACTAAAAGAATGATCGAAATGAGTTCAAATGGAAGAAAAAAGTCGGTTGATAAATGAATTCCAATTTGTTGACTGTTACTTATCAAATCTTGCTCTATAATCTGGTTGGATCGTGTAGTCCAAATAATCCCGTACCACGACGTATCTAGAATAGTAGTGAGTAAGGACAAAAAAATACTTGTACAAACCAGAGAAGTAACTCCATTCCCAATAGTCCAAAGATTCAAATGAAAATCGTTGGAATAGTCTGAACCATTCATGAACATTACAGCAAATATGATTAAAACATTTACAGCTCCTACATAAATAAGGAGCTGTGCAGCAGCTACAAAAGGCGAATTTGATAGAATATAGAATAAGGATATACAAATAAGAACGAATCCCAATGAAAAGGCAGAATAAATCGGGTTGGTAAGTAATACCACTCCCAGACCTCCTAATATAAGACCCGATCCTAGAAAAACTAAAAGAAAATCATGTATTGGTCCAGCCAAATCCATTATATTAAAATAAGAGATAAATAAATCGAAATGTTTTTTCATGACCTTATTGAACCGACCAGGCAATTTTTTTTTATGAGGCATTCCCGATTGAATTCAATTCAAATCTAATAGGTGTGAATTGATGTGGGTACAGTTATTGGATCAATTTAGTTCTTTTCTTTATTGGAAATGGCAGTTGGAAATTGAAAGTCTATATTTCGAAAAAATTGTGGATATATTAACAGACTTTCAATACAAATTAATTTGTACTTCTCATAATCCAATCTATAGTTGGGATTTGTACCAAACAAAGAGAAAGACCTTATTCCTTTATACCAACACGGAACCCTAGTAATTTCCAATAATAAAGAGATTTACCCGTTTTTTCTTTGAGACGAATTCAAAACTGTTCGAATTGTAAAATCGTCAATTACTGACATTGGTAAACGACCTAAAGCAATTTGATTGTAATTCAATTCGTGACGGTCGTAAGTAGCAAGTTCATATTCTTCAGTCATTGATAAACAATTTGTTGGACAATACTCAACGCAGTTACCACAAAAAATACAAATTCCGAAATCAATACTGTAATTAAGCAATCGTTTCTTTCGAATATCAGTTTCCAATTTCCAATCAACAACAGGCAGATCTATAGGACATACACGAACACATACTTCACAAGCAATACATTTATCAAATTCAAAATGGATTCGACCGCGGAAACGCTCCGATGTTATTAATTTTTCATAAGGATATTGAATAGTTACAGGGAAACGATTTGCTTGGGATAAGGTAATCATGAAACTTTGACCAATGTACCTTGCAGCTCGTACTGTTTGTTGACCATAATTCATGAACCCAGTTACCATAGGGAGCATATCGGGAATATCTATGAATAAATTTTTTCTTTCTCTTGTTTGAGGTAAGCCGTGAATATAGTATCCCTTTTTTTTGTCTACAGTGAAAGGAGTTGGGAAGAGGTTGTTAATAATAGATTACCGAGAGAAATAGGTAAAAGAAATTTCCAGCCAAGATTTAATAATTGGTCCATTCTTAGTCTAGGTAAAGTCCATCTTGTTGTGATAGAAATGAACAAGAACAAATAAGTTTTAGCTAATGTAATAAAGATACCAATTGTCGTTCCAAAGATTCCATCCGCTTTATTTATTTCAAATAACTCAGGAACAAATATGTACGGAAGTGAAAGATTCCAACCGCCCAAGTAAAGAACTGTTACAAATAATGAGGAAACTAATAAATTTAGATAGGAAGCAACGTAAAATAAACCAAATTTGATCCCCGAATATTCGGTTTGATAGCCTGCTACTAATTCTTCTTCTGCTTCTGGTAAATCAAAAGGTAATCTTTCGCATTCTGCTAGGGAAGAAATTAGAAAAACGATAAACCCTATAGGTTGACGCCACAAATTCCACCCCCAAAAACCATATTTTGATTGCGCCCCGACTATATCAACTGTACTTGAACTATTAGATAATCATAGTCGGTGATAACATTACTGTTCCCATCGCTATTACAAAACCGTACATGAGATTTTCACCTCATACGGCTCCTCAGGGCCACAAATAAATGTAAGGACCGGGCAAGTATTCGTTATCTTGATATGGTTATAGCATAGATAGACTCGTGGAAGGTCCCCAATTATACCAATGGAATTCTGTCTGCTATAAGAATAAATCAAAAAGCATTTCTGAATCGATCTCATCCTTCAACTTTTTTTGGGTGAGTAATAACTTAATAAATCCTTCAATAAAATACTCTTTGTAGAAATATCTATTGATATTTCGAGCCATCATTTTTTTTTGATTACGAAAAAAAATTAGACATTCCATTAGTTCATGAATCATGACACAATTTTTCTTTCTATGAAGATAGGAAAGAAATAAGAAAAAAATAGCTTTTCTTTTTATTGTAATTTTTTTTTCTATGTTTTTTTGTTCCTCTTCTTCTTTCTGAGAAAAAGGGGGCCTCAAAAAAGTAAAGGATTATTTCGTTCCCGATAGTAATTTCTTTAATTGGGGGATAGGAGCATACTCTGAATCGGAATTGTGGGGAGTACTGCCTGATCATTTCTACCAACTTAAAGCCCCAATTAGTATTCTTTTTATGTTATGCGGACGTATCTTTTTCGTTAATTTACATAATCTCCATTACTAATTCTTTGTGTGTATTTTAGTGTTCCTTATTATCCACCCATTTTTTTTTTCAATCCCCCGTTCGTTAATATATGTATTGTAATACATTCAAACATATAGTGAAATAGTGAAAACTCCATACGGTTGACTTTTGAGCCCGCTTCAAGCTAGGATGACCAATCAACTAATCTTGGGGTAAAGGGCATCTTCCACTTTTGTTTACTTTCACTTAACTCTTGTACATAGGAAATGAGACTCAATCTGCTTTTACTGCGAATTTAGAAGTTGTTTTCTTTCACTCATATATAACTATCTAATTTTTTTATTAACCTAAAGAATAAATAAATGGATAAAAAAAAATGCGGATATCCATTAAATTTCTTTTTTTTTTCTAGAAGGAAAAGAAAAGCTTATATTTTAGCGAATCGCACGTAGAGATATTGATAAAACACATAAAGTTAATGGTATTTCATAACTAATCGATTGAGCAGCAGCTCGCAGACCACCTAAAAACGAATATTTATTATTTGATCCATATCCTGACATAAGAAGTCCAATAGGAGCAATACTTGAAACGGCAATCCATAAAAAAATACCAATATTGAGATCAGCTAAAACAAGGTGATAACTAAAAGGAATTACTGAATAACTTAGTAGAATTGATATGACTGCTATAGATGGTCCAATACTGAAGAAACGAGTATTTCCTCTAGCTGGAAGAAGATTCTCTTTGAAAAGTAGTTTTGTTCCATCTGCTAAAGCTTGAAGAATTCCGAAAGGGCTGGCGTATTCAGGGCCAATACGTTGTTGTATTCCTGCAGATATTTCTCTTTCTAACCACACAATTACTAGTACACCTATTGTGATTCCTAATACAAGAGTCAAAATAGGGGCAAACACCCGTATGGTCCCATAGAGCTCTTTTAAGGATTCCAATCGGGAAAAAGAATTAATATCTTGTACTTCTGTTGTATCGACTATCATTTCAACGATCAACTTCTCCCATAATGATATCTATACTACCTAGTATCGTCATAATATCCGCCAATTTCATTCTTTTAACTAACTGAGGAAGAATTTGCAAATTGATAAAACCCGGTGGGCGAATTTTCCATCGCCAAGGAAAACTACTTTGATCTCCTATCAGAAAAATTCCCAATTCTCCTTTTGGGGCTTCGACTCTCACATAAAGTTCTTGTTTCGGTAATTCAAAAGTAGGAGAAGGTTTTTTACTAATGAATCGATCTTCAAAATCATTCCATTCTGGATCGCTTTCTCTAGCAAAGCATCGGATTTCTAAATTCTCATAGGGCCCCCCCGGAATTCCTTCCAAAGCCTGTTGAATAATTTTTACGGATTCTGTCATTTCACCGATTCGGACTAAATAACGAGCTAATGAATCTCCTTCTTTTTGCCACTGGACTTCCCAATCAAATTCGTCGTAACACTCATAATGATCCACTTTACGAAGATCCCATTCTATTCCAGACGCTCGTAGCATTGGTCCTGATAAACCCCAATTTATTGCTTCTTCTCCACCAAAAATGCCTACTCCTTCAACTCGTTCTAAAAAGACAGGGTTTCGTGTAATAAGTTTTTGATATTCAACAACCCCCGTTAAAAAATAATCACAGAAATCCAAACATTTCTCTATCCAGCCATGGGGTAAATCGGCCGCTATCCCTCCGATACGAAAATAATTATGCATCATTCTCATACCGGTGGCAGCTTCGAATAGGTCATATACTAATTCTCTTTCTCTGAAAATATAGAAGAAGGGAGTCTGTGCACCGATATCTGCCATAAAAGGGCCGAGCCATAACAGATGAGAGGCTATACGACTCAACTCCAACATAATTACTCTGATATAGCTGGCCCTTTTAGGTACTTGAATATTTCCCAACTGTTCTGGTCCATTTACAGTTATTGCTTCTGTGAACATAGTAGCTAAATAATCCCAACGTGTTACATAAGGCAGATATTGTATAATTGTTCGGTTTTCCGCAATTTTTTCCATCCCTCTGTGTAAATAACCCAATATCGGTTCACAGTCAATAACATCTTCGCCATCGAGAGTAACGATGAGACGAAGAACACCGTGCATTGATGGGTGGTGAGGTCCCATATTTACTCTCATAAGGTCTTTTCCTGTAGCTAGTATACTCATAGGTTTTTCCTCGATTCATTCTTACATGAATTGTTGAAAACAAAAAGAAGTTATCAAGATTCAAAATCTAATAAATCAAATAATTCAAAATTCTTTTTTCAAATTAACGATTTTTTGACTCCCGGATATTCAACTGACTAATTAATTCTTTATAACGTACTCTATTTTTCTTTGACAAATAAGAAAGTAGCCGTTGGCGTTTTTCCAGAACTTTCCGTAAACCCCTCTGAGATAAATAGTCTTTTCTGTGCAATTCCAAATGGGAAGTAAGTCTTTGTATCTTATTAGTGAAACTTAATACTTGAAATTCAACAGACCCGCTGTTTTCTTTTTTTTTTTCTTGAAAAGTAACTGAGATGAATGAATTTTTTACCATAAAACGAAACCCTCTTTTCCCTTTCTTTTAATATGAAATTTACTGATCAGTAATAATAATGTTAGTCATTTGAATTGAATATACACAATCATCTTAAAGCCGTTATGAACTTCCGATAAAATCAATCAACAATCAATCCCATTTTCGATTTGATTAGGGATAAAAAAGGATGGTATATTTCTTCAAAAGAGAAAAAGCGAGACCTAAAAAAAAAATTCTGTTAATTCATTTATAGATCTAACCAATCCGTATGTCCTTAAAGTGGTATCCTGTATCATAATGGAATGTAAGACAAGGGATGCGTCCATCTCTTTGTTTTCATATACCAGGTATGGTACGCGATCGATAAGAAAAACGTACTAGTAACAAATTTGCAATCGTGGATACATATGTATCCTTATCATACTGAAACGACTGCCATTATTGGTATTAAACCAATAGCGATTCATACAAACTAAATCTTCTAATCGATAATTGGGCCAAAGAAAGAACTTTAATTTAATTAGTTTCTTTTTCGCTCTAGCAAGATCTTTGCTTTTATCCAAAACGTGACTCCCTTTTTTTACGTTATTACAAAATACGGAATTTCTCTGAATACCATTTTGATTCTTCCAATTGAAACAAATCAGAGTTCTCAATTCTCTACGACGGTTGGGGAATAAAATATTTTCAGGAACAAGCAAATCATAATTCTTTTTGTCTCTATTTCCAGTCATTCTTTGATGTCTTGCAATGGATTCATAATTGTTTTTTTTATGAACATTGCTTTTTTCTCGGTATCTTTTAGTAATTTGGCGCTTATTCTTATGAACCAATGAAATACCTACGATTTGATATATAAAAAACTGTCCATCGTTTTTTACAGACAGACGAAGCGGTTCGATAATAAATATTCCCCCTTTCACCAATTCTGTAAGAGTCAAATCCTTATGAATCATCAAAATATCCAGACCCATTTCTCCCCCTTGAATAGAGGATATAGCAATTTCTCTTGGATTTATCAGTCGAAGCAGGAGACAATAGATCTTGATATTATTTATTATTCTTTGATTTAAAAAAGAATCCCATCTCAACTGAAAATGCAAATACTTTTTTAGGAAGAAATAAAGTTCTGCTTCTGTGTTGTTCTTGTATTGTTTTTTCGTTCTACGTTTTTTGATGTCTGATCCCGAAGAATTTGCTTCAACATCTTTTTCTTGGTTTGAGAGAACTGACCCAAGACTTACTTGGTTTTGTGCATCTGATCGAGGATTCCCTCGGTCTGGGGGTTCTTTTTCTTCTTTACTTCTATTGTATAATTCAAGAGAGTTTTTTTGATTCGATGATATAAAAAGATCTTCCTTTTTCTTTCGAGTTATTTTTTTATTCCCATTTTCATTTCCCTTAAAACTGAAAAGAAGTAATTTGATTGGTATGATCCACGGTTTTTTTTTATATGCATTAAAAAATAGCACTAATTCTCGGAAGAACCAAAGCTCCAGATTTGATATAGGACAACTTAGTATTGCTTCATTCATTCCCATCCAATCAAAAAAGAACTTTTTTTGATTGGATGGTTTAATTTCTTCATCTTCATGAATTGTAAGATAAAAAAGAACTTTCTTATTAATTTCATCAATTATTTGATACTTATCAGCCCCAATCTTAGTATTTGGATTCCTGTTGGTACCAATATCAACCCAGACTTCAATATCAACCTTATTTCTAAGACAAAAATCGAGAATTCTCCAATCAAAAAATTTTCTATCCGAAAATTTATCCATATCCATAATATCATCTTCTTCTAGATAATTATTAATAGGGATACCTCCCAACATATCAAATAATTTGCCTTCCCTTATGTTGGGATTAGAAAAGATTTCTTCTTTATTATTTACTTGGAATAATGATTTATGAATATACGAGTCTTTCTTATCTTCATAATTAATAGATTTATATGATAAAAGATCATATCTATAGTGTTTTTTAAAATTATCTTTTTTATTCTGTAATGGATTCGCTTCAAAAAAGTTTTGTTTGTCGGAATGAGTTAATCTATTTTTTTCATATGAATCCTTTTTGTTTAAATCTTTCTTTTGAGCCATACTGTGTTGATTGGCTCTATTTCGCCATTTTTGTGGTACTAATATAGGCCATCTTATCCGAGATAAATCGGATTGATATTGATAATGACCCTTTAACCAGTTTTTCCATTGATTCATTTCAAAATTCAAAAAAGATTCATGTCTTAATTCGTAATGAAATATTCCTTGTTTTTTAAAATAATCTTTTATTTCCTTCTTAAGAAAAAGGGATGTTCCGTCATATTGAAAGACAAATCTTAAATTATAAAAGTGAATAGGTTGGGTTTGTGATAATTTGTAAAATACATATGCTTGTGATTGTGAGAAAAAAGAGAAATCATAAGAAATCTTTGAATTCTTATTACTAACCTTAGAAAGTGATTTTTTTATAGTCGAAATAAAGTGAATTCCATTTTTACTTGTTTTATTAATTCTTTCCTGATTTGTTTCATTATTGTGGATATTTTTCTCAATAATTTTTATTTTTTTTGGTGATTCAAAAAAAAAATTTGCATTGATTCTTGGAATATTGACAATAGCTAGAAAAATTTTTATGTATATCCTTTCAATGAAAAATTTTATAAAAAAATATGATTTACCAATTAATCGAGTATTTCTTTTTTTTAATATTTGCCAAATCTTTTTGGACGCTCCGAATATTTTAGGACGATAACTTGTTTTGTTCGAACTAATATTTATTTCGTAAGTTAGCAGTCTTTTTTTCTTTTCTTTTGTAATTTTTTCTATTTTCTTTTTTATTATGTTTGTTCGATTAGTCAGATCTTTTATTTTTTTTTCGGGCAGTGCTAAATTTGTCCAATCCATAGATCGAATTTGAATGGACGATTCGTGAATCATCTGATTACTCATTATCAAATCTTTTTTATCTTCACCCAATTCATCTATTTCTCGCAATCTAAATAATGGAATTTGGTTTGTTTTTGAAAGTTCTTTTACTCTTCCTTTTACTTTTAGTAATAGAATTCTTTTGATGACCCATCTTTTTGTTTCTTTTGCGATTTGTTGAAAAATTTTTGTTCTTTCTTTTAAAACTCTTAAAGACTTTGTTTTCAATTGTCTAATTTTTTTTTTTAGTTCTTTGAAAATGGGTTTAAAAAACGAAGGTCTTTTTCGGGGAGGACCAAAAGGCAATTCCGCTTCCATTCCCCAAACTGTTAAAAAACAAAAATCGTTGTTTTTTTGTCCCCCTTTTTTTTTCATTGCATCTTTATGAGGGAATTGTAGCTTAGATTTGTGCCAGGGGTTCAGGCAAAAAGGAAATAGGATCTTTATCTGAATACCCTCTGTTAACCAGTCTTTCGGAAATTCTCGTTCGGATAATTGAACACCGTTATGGGTGCATTTTACATGCATTTCCCTATTCCAATCCTTTAAATCCTCGCACCATTCGGGAATTTGAAATAAGAGCATGCGAGCAATATTTTTAGCTATTATCAGTGAAGGTAATATAATATATTTTCTAAGAATCGATTGAGTTAATAATACAAAACTTCTGAGTACTTGAGCAAAACAAAATGTATTCCAGATTTCTGCTATGGGTATCTCTGTTTTTTCTTTTCTTTTGTATTTTTCTATTTTGTCCTCCTCTTGGTTATCGATTTTTTTTTGCTTTTCAATTTTAGAATCAGAAAGTTTTTGGTCTTTTTGTTTCCACATCCAATTTTTAAAAATTACTTTCATCAGTTCGGAAATATCAAAAGAAAAAAAAAAAGGTTTGTCTAGCCTGTCCAAAAAAAGCGGGGAATGCACATTTGCTTGAAACAGTTCCCAAGTAATAGTTTTACGTCTTTGTGCGCGCATAGAACCTTTGATTAGACCTCGACGAAAATCCGATTGTTGTGAATAATGGGTCAAATTCACTTTCTTTGCTTGCTTAGGACTCTTAGTATATTTGGTATTAATATACGTGGAGGTATTTGGCTTTGGCTGGTTATCAGTAAAAATAACTACATGTTTGAACTTTCTTGAACGAATTGCCCCTGCTACAGTTTCGCCCCTGTTTTTCTTTTTTTGTCCTAAATCGGTAATTGAGTTGTATGACCAGCGAGGAACTTTTTTACTAATTTCTTTTATTCCAATAAAGTTTTTTCTAATTCTTTGGTCGTTGGGATCCGTTATAACTACATCGAATAAAATTTTTAAAATTAGTATTTGATCTTCTGAATCAATTTTTTCTTGTGTTTGTTCTGGAAATAAAGAACGTACTTTTTTTGTTGAAAATAATTTTATACGAAACCTATCTAGTGTCTGCTCAAATTCGGGATAATTCTTAATAAGAAGAAGACCATGAATTTTATTTATCCAAAACGTACTGATGTTCTTTTGGCTAGAAGTTTCATTTAGCGTTA